TCTCTTTTTTTGATTGACCTCCTCCTACTTTATTTAATACAAAGGAGGTCAAATTAAAATATTAAAATTGTGGTTCAAGTTAGTGAAGCTCTTTCAGTCTAATTGGATCTAAGAAAAATAAGGACGAAATCACGCTCTGTAGGATTTGAACCTACGACATCGGGTTTTGGAGACCCGCGTTCTACCGAACTGAACTAAGAGCGCTTTCTTATCAGAAAAGACAAGGCTGTAAAGACACTTTTTTTAACCCCAATACATCTTTGAATGAACAATTATATATGTTCAATTTGAATTGATTTCAATGAATCCCTCGTTACTGCTCAACGGAGAAGTAATAGGTAGGGATGACAGGATTTGAACCTGTGACATTTTGTACCCAAAACAAACGCGCTACCAAGCTGCGCTACATCCCTTCAATTGGTCTACAGTGTCATTGTAGAGAATTCCTGTCTTGTTTTCCATCCTCGATGGATATTCTATGGGCATTTCGTTTTTTTGGTCCTATTTAATATTTTAATATAATTTAAATTTCTTTAATAATAGTAAATAGTAAAAGACTTATATACGTATGAAATACGGAACGTAACCTATTGTAAAAAGAAATGAGTAGTTTTCGGGAATGCTCGGGAAGAGGGGAACGTTTTTTTATGTTTTAAGAAAAAAATATTATATTATTCACCGGATAGTTGTACATTGAAATTTCAATTAGGTATTACGTGTACAAGGTTCTTAACTGCATATGCATCTGATCATATATGTATTACTATTTTCTATTACAATAAAATAGATTTTTTATTACAAAAAAAGAAGGAAGGAGATTTTTCAATGCGAGATCTAAAAACTTATCTTTCCGTGGCACCGGTATTAAGTACTCTATGGTTCGGGTCTTTAGCGGGTCTATTGATAGAGATCAATCGTTTTTTCCCAGATGCGTTGACATTCCCTTTTTTTGATTCTAGTTATTGACACGGTAACAAATAACGAAAATTCGAGAGACAATTAACTATTTGTGACTAATCCTTCGCCCCCCTTTCTCTTTTTTCCCTTTAGAATAAGAGGGAGGAAAGAGAAAAAAGTGGATTCAACAGCCTCGAGACTTGGGTTCAAGTTTGAATTAAATAAATTGAATTCAAAAATTTAAAAAATTAAATAGGGGTGTAGGTAGAATAAATAACGTGGGGTCTAGATCTAGGACAAGACTCTTCTCTTATACAAGGACAGGGTACTTAAATGCAAATGAACTACTGTGATTTGAAATATAGTTTATAAATCATTCTTTTTTCTTTTTTATATTGATTGCAGCGAAATTTTTCATAATTGGAGTTTAAGTTAGTAACTTCTATTTTTTCCTTCCTTTCTTCTTCGTTTCGGATCGAAAATAGAAGAGTTGAGTAAATCAAAAATCAAAGGGGGATTCATCATGGCCAAGGGGAAAGATGTCCGAATAACGGTTATTTTGGAATGTACTAGTTGTGTTCGAAACGATGTTAATAAGGTATCAACAGGGATTTCCAGATATATTACGGAAAAGAATCGGCATAACACGCCTAATCGACTGGAATTGAGAAAATTCTGTCCATATTGTTATAAACATACGATTCATGGGGAGATAAAGAAATAGATCGAATAGAGCACATTTATAGAACCCTTCCAAGAAAGGCGAAAAAAGGCATTATAATATATATAACATAGTTAAATATAAACAAACCAAATCCTATTTATTCTAATGCATTTTAGATCCGATCGAAATAGGATTTTCGGGAGAAGTAATAAACTAAACAAACCATGGATAAATCTAAGCGACCTTTTCTTAAATCCAAGCGATCTTTTCGTAGGCGTTTGCCCCCGATCCAATCGGGGGATCGAATTGATTATAGAAACATGAGTTTAATTAGTCGATTTATTAGCGAACAAGGAAAAATATTATCTAGACGGGTGAATAGATTGACCTTGAAACAACAACGATTAATTACTATTGCTATAAAACAAGCTCGTATTTTATCTTTGTTACCTTTTCTTAATAATGAGAAACAATTTGAAAGAACAGAGTCGACCGCCAGAACTGCGGGTTTTCGAGCCAGAAATAAATAGGCTTACTCTTTCTTGACTTGAATCAAAATTCCAATCCGAACTCAAAGGCGGATTAATGTTTTGTTCGAAAAAAATAAAAAATGCAAATTTGATTATCGTGTCGTAAGAAAAAAAAGAATCGGGTAAGAATAAATATTTTTTTGAGCGTGTTTATTCATTTTTACTACTTTTTTTATATTTATTTATCATTTTCATTTTGAATCTACCCTCCCGGAGTTTATTCTCCGGGGAACTTCGTTTAAATTATTCCGGTGGATTCTTTACAATAGACTTCTTTTATGATCTCATTGGAAATCATATAAATACAATTTTTATTTGATATAGCTAATTGTGCAAGTATTTTACGATTAAGAAGCACCTGTTTCTTATATAGGTCGTGTATTAATCTACTATAACTATAGGATACTCCTATTTCACGAATTGCCGCGTTTATTCGAGTAATCCACAAACGTCGAAAATGTCTCTTTTGCCTATCCCTATCCCGATGAGACGAAACCAAAGCTCTTATTCTCTGTTGAGTAATTGTTCGAGTAAGTCTTGAATGAGCCCCTCGAAAGCTTGATGCAAATAAACGAATTTTTTTTCTACGTCTCCGAGCTACATATCCCCGTCTAATTCTGGTCATTGAATAAATGAAACTTTGACGAATAACTAATATATTTCCTTTTTTCAGTTATTCTTTTTCCCCCTCCTAGTCTATTAATAACAAAGCTTTTTTCCAATGTATAAATTAAAAATTCCAATGGCTTTGGCTACTATAACCTTCCCGACCACTATTTTTATTTTTTTTTAGCCATTTCACTTCGAAAAAATAAATTTTATTTTACTAAGTATCAAAATAGAATAAATGAAAAAAACTGGATAAAGAAATAGTGGCTTCCTTCGTTTCTATGGTAACTTCTTAAACGGTGAGGTTTTCTCTATACACCGGAGCCTTTACTTCATTTAATCAATGTTATTGGTAACTTGTATAGTTAACGTTCTTTGGCTCTACCCATGAATTATACAGTAATAGTTCTTTCACGATTAGATCTACTTACACAGTAACGGCATTTAATTATGAAAGTTGGCTGGGTAGCTAACCCTGTTAGTCCGTTCTTGCAAGAGGGAACCTAAGTTTTTAAGTAAGATTTCCTCCGCTTAATGGATAACCATTTGCTACCAATGGAGAATTGCTTCTCATCTTAAATTGAGGTGATTGGATTTGCACCAACGGAAACCATAAATTTAATACACAATAGAATTGATAGATTATCTTTTTTTTTTTAGATACTGAATTGAATGGACTTCTTTTTCTATTCTATCCTATTCGACGGTACTAATTATTGAGACTGGAAAGGGTTTTCTTTCTTTTATCCCAGCTCATGATCTGAACGAGTCGCACATACACCCTAGTACACGTTCCTCGACGCTGAGGGCATCCCCGAAGCGCGGGGGATTTTGTGACATTTCTGATTGGCTGTCTTGTATTTCTGATAAGTTGTTTAATAGTTGGCATCTTGAATCATATCCTATAATGGGCTGGTTTAGATCAATCCTAACCTGATGATTATGAATCATACTTCTATTTCATTTTCTAGTAAATTCGGCAAAAAGATAAAATCTTAAATCGAGGATTTACGCGAAAAAATCCGGGCTATTTTCACTCAACCACCGCTACAAGATCAACAATTCCATAAGCTTGGGCTTCTGTTGCTGACATAAAAACATCTCTTTCCATGTCTTCCGAGACAACCCATAAGGGTTTGTCCGTTCTTTGTACATAAACCCTTGTGAGAGTTTCACGCAGTTTGAGCAGCTCTTCCGCTTCCAGGATAAATTCTCCCGTTTGTGCCTCATAAAAAGAACTAGCAGGTTGATGAATCATTACCCTGATGGTATAACAAAAGGGGGTTCCTCCATTTTGCATGATGAAGATAAAAGAAAGATAAAGAATATAAAGAATAAAAAAAGACAGAATTGAACAACCGTACGGGCATCTTTTATGCATTGCATACGGCTCTATAATTGACCCTTACCTTGCATCAAAAAAAAAATAGGATCTGACCCAGATCGGTAAATGATCAAATTACCACCCTTCCTTTCATAGGAGTTCCAAAATACTATGATGGTTCCGTTGCTTTATATATTTCTTATTAGATTCTTATTTGGTTTATCTGTGATTCAGCAATCCCAAAGTTGTTTTTTGTAAAAAAAAAGGAAAAAAGAATCTTGTTTTTTTATTTTCGAACTCTTTCAGAACAAAACTAAGCCCCCGGTGTGAAAATAAAAAAGTTTGTGACGCTAAACTGGAATTTTCAATATACAAAATAGGAAATACCTTTTATCTCATACTACTATCTCGATATATAATCTAATGTTTTGAAAAAACAATAAAAAGTTTTTCTTTTGATATCGAATTAAAAGTGCCATGCTATTATTACTTAATATTCATATGGCGAAGGCATAGTCGTCTTTTTTCTCTCAAATAAAAACCTCATTGGCGCCAAGCGTGAGGGAATGCTAGACGTTTGGTAATTTCTCCTCCGGCCAAGATAAAAGATCCCATTGAAGCGGCTAATCCCATGCATATTGTCTGTACATCCGGTCGCACAAATTGCATTGTATCATAAATAGCCACTCCGGGGATTACCCATCCCCCAGGAGAGTTTATAAATAAATATAGATCTTTGGTATCATTCTCGATACTGAGATATACCATAAGACCAATAAGTTGATTCGAGATCTCGCTATCAACCTCTTGTCCTAAAAAAAGTAATCTTTCTCGATAAAGTCGGTTGATTAGGGTAAAATTTATCCCTTAGGAACCGTACAGGCGCCTTTTGGTGCATACGGTTCAACAACAAAAAAAAAAAAGAATCAATGTGCAGATTCCAATCTTCTTTATTTGTTCATATTTGTAGAAGGAT